GAATTTATAGAATATAAAAAAAGCGATCAAATTTCTACCCTTACTTATGATCTTACATATTCCAATCCCACTGGATATCAGAAAAAGAAATGTATTCAGGATTTGATCTGTTCGCTAAGATTAAGATAAAGACAGAATAAGCATTTTTAAAGAATAGAGTGTTTTAGCACTTAACCCCTTTTTTCATGGATTCTGTTGTTCAAAAAAAGATTCGCAGAGAAGGAAGATATTTTTACCTAGTTTTAGTATTTAGTAGAATTCGTAGAATAGAACCGAACCGAAGTGTGTAAGAAGGGTTGGGTTATATGTATTAACTATGTGCACTCTATATCTTCCTTTATAGAAGTTCTATTCGGAGCAACGCAGGTCTTGCTGTATCCAAATTTCTATTTTAGCTTCCATCTCTTCAATGAAAAATTGACACACGATAAAGTCCTGCTAATTCCCTATAGCCATCATATGGATAAGATCCACCCAGATCCAGATATATTATATAATTTCTCTTAGAGGGTTTACATATACTCACAATTGCTATTATAATTGAAATTGAGAAGTATTTTTGATTGAAAAGAATCAAGTTATGTATATCTATCCATTTTTATTTTCTTATGCCATTAAGGAAACACGATTTTAGATTCAAATCCAAGAATCGTTCATGAATTCACAGCCAATAGTTAATGGTTCCAACTTTTTTGGAATTCAGAAAGGTATTAAGGAAAAAAAAGGATTCAAGATACAAATATAAAAAAAAGGGGGAATATTTTCATCTATTTTGTATCGTTTTGGCGGCATGGCCGAGTGGTAAGGCGGGGGACTGCAAATCCTTTTTCCCCAGTTCAAATCCGGGTGTCGCCTGATCAACACAAGACTCAAAATTCCTTAGTCTCTTCTCTCTTCTACTGATATAACTCGACGAGTTATTCCCCAGGGGGAGGTGGCCCTTGAGACTTCTTTTATTTTAAACATCCGTAGAGGGCTGTAAATCCTTGAGTCAAGGATTCACCAAAAGAAAGATTAGAGTAGTGTAAGGGAATCGGTAAGTCTTGATACTCCTTCCACTATTAATGTAGTGTCTACTAACTAGGCCTTGAATTAGATTGGAGCTTTTTTTATATATTTTTATATAAAAGTGCAAAAATAAAAAATTTCTGTTTGGTAACCCTAGTCAAGAAAAGAAGAGGCTATTTTACGATTGTTTCAAAGACACAATCAGGAGAGGGTAAGGATTAGATCAAATGGGAAATCGAGGTATGTGATAGATAGCGATCCGTATGGACTCACTATTTTTTTTTCCTTTTCTTTAGCAAGGACAAAAAAAGAAACACTAGGTTTGATTATCCTATGACGTTCTATTAGTAACATTCCCTCGATACTTGGAAGGGTGTCACTACCTGTTGTTATTTTGCTTGGGCTTAATGTTTCCCGATTCTACTAGAAATCATATTTAAAAATATGTGGGTTTATTGGATTAGTTAATCGATAGTGTTGGTCCAGAACACCCCCCCTTTTTTTGACTCTGCACCAGTGATTCCACTATTATTAGTGAGCAATAATGGAATAATTCCTTCATATTCATAGGGGACACAAATCACATGGATATAGTAAGTCTCGCTTGGGCTGCTTTAATGGTAGTCTTTACATTTTCCCTTTCACTCGTAGTATGGGGAAGAAGTGGACTCTAAGGGTACTACGAAATTGAGTTAGCTTTTTTAACTATCTAATACTAATAATGAAAAATAAAAGATTCCTTTTATTAATATATGCCCAGAGCCTTTTTCCTTCGTTGATTTTATTTTCGATTGATCTATATTAAACCTCTATCTTTATAGAGTACATTTTTAGACATTAAATAACACTAATAAAATAAATAGTATGGTAGAAAGAGTTATCTATTTCTTTCTACCATACTATCGGATCTCATAGAATACTGCTGATTCTAGTCTGCTCATTTCATTTAAGACGAAAAAGGGGAATCCTTACTAAGAACTCCGAAGTCAAGTTTCATTCAAATTAATTATTTTGACTGACTGTTTTTACATATATGATAAGTAAAAAAGCAGTAGGGACTAGAATGAACAGTGCAGTAGCAATAAATGCAAGAATATTTACTTCCATAATCTCATCTTTCTTTTTTTTTTTTACTTCACAATAACTCGGGATTTAATCCCATAGAGATGATAAATCTTACGCCTGTAAATTCAATGGGATGAATTAAATCTCGATGATGATAATGATATTGAATCGGCTCAATATCGTGAATAACTGAGCTATCAAATCGATTCATCGTCCAGAATTGAATAGTATAACATAGGAAGATCTTTTATCCATACCGAATCTTTCTAATCCAATCAAAAATTCCTTTATTTTGCGTTTTTTTTTCATTCTTTTCGATAAACTACCACCTTCGGGGTACAATCATCTGATGAAGTATCATCTAACCTTCTTTCCATTTCCCTTCGATTCTTTGTTTGGATTTGTAACCAATGGAAATGGAAAGAAG